CATTTGTTTCTCTCCAGAAATGCCCGATCCCCCAATACGGAATAGAAAAATTTTCTGATATATCTATACCACTATTTATTTACTCTATTTTTACAACAAATTCTGATCTTGCTAATGATCTAGATTAATATCAGGATTTGTAAGTATAAAGTAAAGGTTAAGGAAAAGAGTAAATAAAAAAACTTTTTTCATTGAAAGAGTGATTATCCAATTGATTTGGCAATAACGAAAGGATTACTAGTAATACAGGCTGCTCTAACTAAAGTGCTGTGTATCAATATATCACACTCGTGGCTCTGTTACAACACGTCAATTCTAATCTAAATTGAAAGGGTTAGAATGAAATCAAAAAAAAATATGTATACTTTATTTTATTATGGTATTTACTTGGGATTGTAGTTCAATTGGTCAGAGCACCGCCCTGTCAAGGCGGAAGCTGCGGGTTCGAGCCCCGTCAGTCCCGACGAATCCAAATCCAATAAAAAAATATATCAATTCATCTCCCTATTTTTTTGAAAAGAAGTATAAATAGCAGAATTTCATTCCCAACGGCGATCCCTCTTCTTTTTTTCTTTTTCGTTTCACATTTCTCATCAAACGAATGGGGTAATTTCCATTTCTTCGACTAGTACCGATTCGATTGATGGGAGAGAGACATATGTAATTAGTACAATTATTGTTAGCATCAGATTCCGGATTCCGCGGGATACCGTACTGTACTGGGTCTGGCTTTTTTTTTTTTCGATTACTCCCGAATAGAGTAGAGTACTTTATGTTTCCCGGGAGTACATACATAAATGGAATTTGTACGATATAAAATAAATTTAACTTAACATAGTTACTATGATAGATTTTAATCTTAAAAGAAAGGTATATACTTTTCTATCCCAATTTTGTGTAATCTCAATTTTTAATTTCACTAATTTGAAATAATCTATCTCATTCAAATTTCACATTGAGCTTTTGATATATGCGTCCCGTTACTAATTCAAGGAAAGATATATTAAAAAAATAAAGATCAAACAAGGATCGCTTTTTTATTAGCGAGGGAATGGAAATTTATTTTTTTATTTTAAAAGGTTTTTTCCTTGAAAGAACAAACTTTTCAAATTTATATATAAATATATAAAAAAATAAAGGAATTATTGATTGGATCGGGAATCAAATTTTTAGTTCGGTATGGATAAAAGATCTTCCTAATGTTATACTATTCAATTCTTGACGATGAATCGATTTGATAGCTCAGATATTGTTATTCATGATATTGATCCGATTCGATATCATCGAGATGTAATTCATCCCATTGAATTTACAGGCGAAAGATTTATTATCTCTATGGGATTAACTCCCGAGTTATTGCAAATTAAAGAAAAATTAAACAATGATATTATGGAAGTAAATATTCTCGCGTTTATTGCTACTGCACTGTTTATTCTAGTTCCTACTGCTTTTTTACTTATAATATACGTAAAAACAGTCAGCCAAGGCGATTAATTTTAATAAAACTTTAATTTTTAGTTCTTAATCAATAATTGAAGAGAAGAAAAGGATTAAAGTTTCGCGTCTTAAATGAAATGGGCAGACTAGAATCAGCCGTATTCTATGAGATAGGATAGTATGGTAGAAAGAAATATCTGAATCTTTCTACCATACTATACTAGTATTGTTATTGTAGTGTATAAAGTTGTATTGTAATTGTAATACAGGTTATATTAATATTTAATGTAGATCAATCTACAACAGTATCGTCATATTCCTTTCCTATATATATGGAAATTAATTACATATATATAATATACATAGTGATAATGTATATAGTGTCCCAATTGTATTTCTTTGCTTTATCTATTTGTATTTCATTTTTGTTGATTTCAATTAATTTTAAATAATCGAAAGCGACTCTTACTATTATAATTCGTAGATTTCTGATTATTTTCAATATGAATCCCGATCGAAAGAATCAATGACTTCTTCGTCGGAATGCTAACAAAAAGATTACTTTATTTTATTTTATTGGACCCATCGAAGAAGTCATTGATTGATCAGTTGACAAATGATCCATGGGAACTTCTTCAGATTTCGAAAAGGATTAGTAAACCTCGTTGATTTTTAACGTTTGAACCATGATATGAAATGGGTTCAATAAAACAAGCACAACATAAATAAAATTTATAAAATAATAAAACTAAAACAAGCGGTAAGTGCGCAATATGTGACTCGCCTAAGACAATCTTTTAGTATGTGCAACATCTCGTTGTACAACCAATATGTCTATGTTATTTCCCATAGAAAATGTGTATCCACGTAATGTAATAACAGAACTATTTTACCTTTGAACAGTAAAGAGGTAAACAAAAAAAATAAAAAGTAAAATAAAAAAAGCTTTGCCGAACGATCTATAAAAAAAAATTGATACAGTTGTTTAATTCCTAAACTCAATTAGTAGCACTTCTAGAGTCCACTTCTGCCCCATACCACTAGTGAAAGGGAAAACGTAAAG